TGGCTATTTTCATATCTTTTTTTTATGTAATGAGCCTATCCTCTCTTTTCTGTTTGTATTTCTATATACCCAAACTTATATAAGACTAGATGAATATTAAGAGGACTCTTCCAACTAGATAAAAATCTATCATGGTCAGCAAAGTTGTTTCTTTATTTGTGTTTGCTCTGTTAGTTAATAATTTCAATTTCCTTAAGAAAAATAAACTAAATAAATGGAAAATACAAATTGATAGAATTCCTCTTATTTTTTCTTCAAATCCAAAAAATTTCTCTTTTTTTTATAAATAGGTCGTCGATTTGGCATTGGAAAAAGGGCTGGGTGCCCTTCTAGTAAATAGTTCAAACTATTTTATCGATATGAGTGTTCTATATCAGATAAATTCTACACTGGCTATTCCCCGTTTAAAGCATTTCGAGACTAATACTAATGTAGTTGTAGAAAGAGTACCCCTTTTTGCCCGGACTTCAAGCAGTTTAGCTTTAACCGTTTTAATGGTCTCACATTATTGGTCTATAGAGAATCAAAGTTAATTTACCAATAAGTCGCGAAATGCTATGGTTCTTCCATATGATTTCTGAAGTTATTCAGAAGTAATTCGTCGAGATCGTGCACCTTTTCTTATTTATTTTGCTAAAATAAATAAGAAAAAATATTCTAAAGTGCAGCCGGATAGATCCAATCTATTCTTGAAATAGACAACTCGCACACACTCCCTTTCCAAAAAAAATCAATACACCAACCACTACAGTTAGATTTATTAGATTTGTTGCTAAAATATCGGTATTAAGCCCGAAACTCCCAGCGAATGGCCAGTGAGCTAAAAAAACGAAAGATTGGGTTACATTTTTCATAAGCTCTCCTCTTATAGATAGGACGAACAAAGAAGAAAGTTTTTCGATCACTTACTTCGCTCGCCCTTTTTAAATTTTTAATGCAAATAGATTCAATCTAATAATTTCTTTTAGATTAAGTCTTAGGTCTCGTTTGACCTGTGAAAGATCTCCTTTGTTGAAATGGTCCCCAAATTCCTAAAATCAAAAAAAAGGAAAAAGACTTTCCACTGTCCTAAACTAAGGACGGGAAGGAGGAGGGGGGGGGTATATCCCCTAATCATGCTCAAATCAGCCCTTCCTGTGGTTCCTGGGATATTGTTTGCCCCGGGGAATACAAAATTCCCAGAATAATATAATAAATAGGAGTAAAGTATTGATATACTTGGAATTACAGAAGCAAATACCAATAAAAAAAGAAAAAAGTATCTAATCTAAAGGACTCATTTTCTTTTTTAGGATTAAACAAAAGGGTTCGCAAATAAAAGCGCTAGTGCCACAACCAGTCCATAAATTGTTAAAGCTTCCATAAAAGCTAGACTAAGCAATAAAGTACCTCGTATTTTACCTTCTGCTTCTGGCTGTCTGGCAATACCTTCTACAGCTTGTCCTGCAGCAGTGCCTTGACCAACCCCAGGCCCAATAGAAGCAAGCCCTACGGCCAATCCAGCAGCAATAACGGAAGCAGCAGCAATTAGTGGATTCATGGTGAGTTCCTCGTATCAAAAAAAAAGAAATGGTTAAGGATACAATCAACCAAGAAATTATTATTTCCAACCTCTAAGCTTTATTGGGGTAGAAGTAACTAACTAAGTACAAATAAATAATAATCGAAATCGTCCGAATTACTTCGAGATCTCGTTTTTAGTTTCTAATCATTAGAGGTTTGTGTAAATCCATATGATTCTCATTATTCTATTTCTCTTTCTTTTCAAGCAATCACTCTTTCATTCCATCCTTTTTTTTACTCTTCGATATCCTGGAGTTCCCGTTTTTTTCCCTTGATCTAACATAATAAAAGACGAAATACAGGAAGAACCCCTATTAAAATCGAACTAGTCCAAATCCAATAAGTGATAACAATATGCTGCATAGAACTAGATATGGAATCCAGTTCCATATAGAAGGGAATTCTCTATATCGGATTAGATAATGAATCCAACTTAGGAATAAAAAAAAATCCCATATACATTTGTTTCTTCTATTTTGTTTGCGTATTTTCTCATTTTCTATTGAATCTGATTCTCAAATCATTCCTTAGAAAGCCAAAGCCGCACAAAAGATGACTGTCTTATAGGCATTAAGGATATAGATCTAACCTGACTCCGCCCCTCGGAATGCATATATACTTTAACTCTTCCGTAATATAGTCTATTCTCTCCCCTACAACTCTAGGTTGTATATTCATACGCATTGCGAACTATTTTGTTTTCCAACTAAGAGGATTATCCGGAATCATGCATGAATTGGGCTAAGCTAAAAAAAAAGGCTATTGCGAAAACTAGTCAATTCAATGATGACCTTCCATGGATTCACCTATATAGGCTGCGGCTAACGTTGCAAAAATAAGAGCTTGAATACCGCTTGTAAATAATCCAAGAAACATGACCGGTATAGGGACTACTAAGGGGACTAAAGAAACAAGAACAACAACGACTAATTCATCCGCCAATATATTTCCGAAAAGTCGAAAACTAAGCGATAATGGTTTTGTGAAATCTTCTAGGATGTTAATTGGTAAAAGGATTGGGGTTGGTTTAATATATTTCTCGAAATAACTCAATCCTTTTTTGCTAAGACCCGCATAAAAATATGCCGCTGATGTTAGTAAAGCTAAAGCAACAGTAGTATTTATATCATTCGTGGGCGCTGCTAATTCCCCATGGGGTAACTCTATAATTTTCCAAGGTAAAAGAGCACCTGACCAATTCGAAACAAAAATAAAAAGGAACATAGTTCCAATAAAGGGAACCCAGGGACCATATTCTTCTCCAATCTGAGTTTTGCTCAAGTCTCGAATAAACTCAAGTACATATTCGAAGAAATTCTGACTGTCGGTCGGGATGGTTTGTGGATTCCGAACAGCTATGATAACTGAACCCAGCAAAATAGTAATTACGACCCAAGAAGTGATGAGTACTTGGGCATGAATTTGGAAACCTCCTATTTGCCAATAGAAGTGTTGGCCTACTTCTACACCCGATATATCATATAACCCCTTGAGTGTTTTAATGGAACATGGTGTAATATTCATATTGTCCTCTGATAAAAATTGAACTTCAAAAAAGGAATTCTTTTGATTCAAGCATCTCTTTCTCAACTCAGCAACTTGAAGTATTAATCTTATATTTAAGATACCAAGAAATCACATCAGATCATAATATATATCAATACCCTTTAATATATATCAATATTCCCCTTCTTTTATCTATGCAAAACAAAAAAGAATAGTAACTAATCCTATAAATCTACGCAGTTGCTCAAGAATTCGCTATTCTTCTTAATCAACGATTTCTTATATAGAAAGAACGGCCCTCAGAAATTGCAAATACTAATTTGTTAAGAATTAATCGAATTGAAGTCATAGTGTCATCGTTGGCAGGAATCGATATATTCGCGAGATCTGGGTCACAATTTGTATCGACTAAAGAAATAGTAGGAATCCCCAAAATGGCACATTCCCGAAGAGCTATATACTCTTTTTGCTGATCAAGGACGATCACAATGTCAGGCAACCTCGTCATATATTTGATCCCGCCGAGATATCTTTGCAAGGTAGATAATTTTCTCTTTAAGATTGCCGCATCTCTTTTTGGGAGATGGTGGAATTTTCCCATTTTTTCTTCTGCTCTTAAGTCTCTAAATTGAGAAAGTCTAGTTTTGGTAATCGACCAATTCGTTAACATACCACTGAACCACTTTTTATTAACATAATGACAACGAGATCTTATTGCAGCTGATGCTACTAAATCTGCTGCTCTTTTTTTGGTACCAACAATTAAGAAGCTTTTTCCCTGACTTGCTGCATCAAAAACTAAATCACAAGTTTCTGATAAAAAACGAGCTGTTCTAGCGAGATTTGTAATATGAGTACCTTTACGCTTTGCCGAGATGTAAGGGGCCATTTTAGGATTCCATTTCTTAATACCATGACCAAAATGAACTCCTGCTTCTATCATCTCTTTCAAATTGATGTTCCAATATCTTCTTGTCATTTTTTCCATACTTCCTTTTTATTTTTTCTTTTTTTCATCTTACCATTACGGAATTAATTTCTTTTTGAAGATTAAGAAAGAGCCGAAATAGCTTGAAATAAATAATAATTGTTCCGATGGAACCTTCTACTCATAATTGACCATTGATACACGGTATAAACATAGCCTTAATGAATTAACTGACTTCTTTTACTTATTAATTAAAATACAAAATCTAAAATCAGACCCGTTAGCATTCTAAAGTCAAAAGTATAGTTTAAATTAAAGTAAAAAAAATTGCTTTATGTATACTTAAATCGTATAAATAGGGGTTAATAAATGACTTAAATCATATAAATGTAAACGGGCCTTCTGATGTTTCATAGAAATTGTTTGTTACGTCAGAATCAGAAGAAACTAATTCTGTATGGAGAAACAAAATATCTCTCATTTCCGACGCGAATAGATTTTTTTTTTGAATTTCGAAATAAAAGTTCTTGTCTTGTGAGGAACGATGCACAAATTTTTGGAATCCGGTACCAACAGGTATAATCCCCCCCAGAACTACGTTTTCTTTCAGGCCTTTCAACCAATCAATACGACCTCGTAGGGCAGCTTTTGCTAAAACTCGACCAGTTTCTTGAAAACTTGCTTCAGATATGAAACTTTGGGTATTCAGGGAAGCCCTTGTTATTCCCAATAAGATTGCCCGATAATAGATCGATTCATCTAAAGCCCGCCCTGCTCGTTCCGCTCGCAATAGTCCTATTAATTCCCCAGGTAAAAAAACATTAGACATTCCATCTTCGGAAACCCTTACTTTTGATGTTACTTGGCGTATAATAATCTCTATATGTCTATTATGGATCTGTACCCCTTGGGATCGATAAACCTTTTGGATCTTATTAACCAAAGAGATACGACTTTGGGCTATGGTTAGCTCAGCTCCAATCAAGAATCCCCAGGGAACCCCAAGAATTCTTGGTATACGTTCATTCCAATCCTCAATTCTCCTTTCGAGATTCGACGATAGTGAATCAATTGAACGCGCTTCGAAGATTTGTTCTACTTTTGGAAGACCTTGCGTTATATCACTAGATCTCGATTTTTCATATATAAACGTAACTAACCTATCCCCTTTGTAAAGGATTTTTCCATGATGACCATGAACAGTTGCTCCTATAGTGGCCAAATAAGGCTTAGCCGCTCTTAGAACAAAAGAGTCCATATTAACAATGAAAATTTGACCAGATTTTTTTATGTGCGATTTAAATAGACATACATTTTCACAAATAAATTGTCCAAGGTGAATTATTGCCGATGTCTTTTCCCATGAGTCATGATGGAGAGAGTGCCAATTCAAATGGAATGGCTCCAACATGATGTTACTGTCGAAATTCGAAATCCTTTTATTTTCGTCTATTAAAGAGTATTTAAGTCCTTGAAGTACTTGGAAGGTCTGTTTCAAATTGGCAAGGAATAAGTATTTTTTTAACAAGATTCGATTATGCGTTAATAAATAGTAAGATGAAGAAAAATTCGATATACTAGGTACAATAGCGCCTAAGAGCCCAAAAATATCTCGAATAGGAATTCTAAGATTCGATTCTTTTACCGCATTGGGATATTTCGAATTCTTGAATAAACCAATTCGAGAACAGTTGGATGCCAACAAAATCATCAAAGATGGATATTCTTTATTTCGATTCAACAAGGTGCCAATAGCTTCTTGATGTTGGCTAAGTGATTGAATCTTCCCCTTGGAATAAAAGGAATTGGTATTGTTGCGATCTAACCTATTATTGGGAATCAGTCCTACACTTGTCCTATCATACCTTCTTCGTGTAGAAGAAATAGTAGACTTGACTAACTCAATTCTTAGGAAATCGCGAATCAGATCATTTGTTCTTACCTCAAGAAGAGAAGCACGAGCCCCCTCTTTTTCTTCTTGTTCCCAATTCACTACTAAGCAAGTTCGAACGAATTGACTATTCGTGTGATAAATTCTTTGAGTTAACTTGCTATTTTCATGAGAAATAAAATTCACAAGTCGAAGTTGGAGATTATCCTCTTCTTGCAGGAGATCCCGCGGGAAAAGTGTTGCTAAATTTCTCCCTTCGTCCATTTCATATGCGACTGCAGGTCGAACCGAAACAAAATACTTTTCCTTGCTTTTGAGAATTTTTTTCCGTTGAACATAAACCCAATTTTTCCTTTTTTTTGATTCCTTAGAATCTTTTTTTTCTCTTTCTGGTGGTATCAAACTCCCACCTAATATCTTATCCGCCTCTTCAGGGAAATGAATATCTCCGGAAAAGATTTTTAGTTCCGTATGGCTTTTTTTTCTCTTCACTCGGACCAATCCACCTAGTCGACTTCTTGTATTTTTTGTGAGTTGTGTATCGACTCCAATAATACTATTGTCAAGTACCTTTAGGGATGAGGATCTCGGCAAGATATGCAGTTCTTGAAGAATGAAAAAAAACCGATCTACTTCTTTTTGGTATTTTAGACTAAATTCTTTTGTTCCTCGATGCTCAATAAAACCCTCTTTTTTGAAGATAGAATCTTCCTCCGGGCTTCCATATTCGTCTTCTGAGTCTTCCTCTGAGTCTTCTTCTAAAGTCCCATATTCCTTCTCTGAGCCATCTTCAGAGCTTCCATATTCTTCTTCTGAGTCTTCCTCTAGAGTTCCATATTCGTCCTCTCGGGTCTTATATTCGTTCTCTGGGCTCCCGTATTCTTCCTCTGAGTCTTTCTCTAGAGTCCTATATTCGTCCTCCAGGATCCCATATTCATCTTCTAGGGTTTCATATTCGTCCTCTAGAGTCCTATATTCGTCTTCTAGAATTTCATATTCGTCCTCTCCCTCTTGGGTCCTATATTCGTTCTCTGGACTCTCATATTCATCCTCTGAGTCTTCCTCTCGAGTCCTATACTCTTCCTCTCGGGTCCAATATTCTTCCTCTAGGGTCCTATATCTAAATTTAACAATTCCCGAACTCCTTTTATCTTTTCTGTATCGGGGATCGTCAAAATAAGCAAAAATAGTATTTCTACGTAAAACACCCATAAAGGGTATTTCAATTGAAATACCCAAACAGGATATTAGCTCTTTCTCTTGTTCTTGATGATATTGTAATGGAATGACGAACCTATTTCTTCGCTTTTTCGCCAACAAATCCGAATTATCTTGAAGAATGGAAGGATAGACAAAATTCCAATGACCGTTGGACACGATTCGATTTGGCGTTAAATAATTAAGAATTTCCCTATCTTTTTTACCAAAAGTATCCAACAGTCTATGGCTTACTTGATCATTAGCCATTGAAAGGTCAAAGATATATCTTCCATCAACAGAAAAATAATAAGTATTCATTTGATCTTGATCCTTGTGGAGCGAAAAAGATGCTATACTGGATCTGCACATAGTTACTGACAATATCCATAAATGGCTTGTTTTTGGTAATCGACGAAGATTACCATATTGATATTCGGGCGCATGGTAAACATCAGTACTCCAGTGCATTTCCCCGTCTGATTCGGAATAAATATGCTTTTGTACCTTTTCTTTAAAGTGCAAAGTGGACGTTCCGGCACGAATCTCCGCAATTACTTGTTCGGATTCTACATATTGATCATTTTGCACTAGAATCAAGCTTTTTAACGGAATATTAACACTATATAGAATATCGTGACTCTGAATAGTTACATGCAAGTCTATATAGCATAGAAAAGCAGGCTGCCCATGACGGGTACGTGTGGGGTGAACCAAATCCTCATTGAATTGGATTTTTCCATTCGAGGGGGATCGTACAAGGTCGGCAGTACCCCCTGTGAATACTCCACCAGTATGAAAAGTTCTTAATGTTAGTTGAGTCCCTGGCTCCCCAATTGATTGACCCGCAATAATACCTACAGCTTCTCCCAATTCGACCAGATCCCCATGAGTGGGACTCCGCCCATAACATAATTGGCAGATCCAAGATGTGCTCCGGCAAGTAAAGGGGGTTCTAATATATATTGGTTGTGCTCGAAACGGTTGTGCTCGAAAGGCAGTTATGAATCGATTGACTAATCCAATTCCAATATCTTGATTTCGAGCAGCAATGCATCGTGAACCAATATATATATCGTCCGCTAATACACGACCAATTAGTGTTTGGACAAAAAGTTTTTCCGTCATCCCATTTTGAGGACTCACAGAAATACCTCGGATAGTACCACAATCTCTTCTACGCACAATAATATGTTGAACTACTTCAACAAGTCTACGTGTAAGATAGCCAGCATCCGCTGTTCGTACAGCAGTATCTACAACCCCTTTTCGGGCTCCGTAGCAGGAAATTATATATTCTGTCAAAGAAAGTCCCTCGCGTAAATTGCTTTGAATAGGTAAATCAATCATTTGGCCTTGAGGATCCGCCATTAACCCTCTCATACCTACTAATTGGTGTACCTGAGATGCATTTCCTCTGGCTCCTGAAAAAGACATTAGATAGACTGGATTAGAAGGATCCGTTATTCGAAAATTAGAATTCATTTCTTGTTTCAAATATTCACTTGTAGCATACCATATCTCAACGGATTGGCGTAATTTTTCTACCGCGTGTACAGCCCCATAATAATAGTGTTTCTCCAAAAGAAAACTTTGTTGTTCCGCGTCTTGGACTAACCATCCTTTAGAGGGTATTGTTAAAAGATCCTCGATTCCTAAAGAAATCGATGTAGTAGTGGCTTGATGGAAGCCCAGAGTCTTTATTTGATCCAGTATATGGGATGTATATCCCATTCCGAAATGATCTATTAATCTGCTAATAAGTCGTTTCATAGCAGTTCCATCTATCTCTTTATTATGAAAGACCAAGTTGGCCCGTTCCGCCATACATAAGTACCCCCTTTTTTTGGCTGAGTAGGATTCGACAATTGCTGAGTAGGATTCGACAATGGGCCTGAGTCAGTGATTCGAAAACTTGATTTACTCCCTTTCCTCAATCTCAATCTGGATTTGCGCGGCAAAAAAGATGGTACTAGCAAAATCGGAATGCCCCCCGAAAGGGGCATCGCCGAATCTAACTTCCTTGTTTAGATAGTGTATGAATAGGCCCGACTAAATCCTTGTATGGCTTCCTCCATTTCTCTATAAAAATAAATATGGCCAAGAGTGGTTCGAATGTATATAGAACGGATTTCTTTTTTTCTATTTCCCACTACTAGATAGTGGGCATAAATCTCATGATAAGTCCCAAAAGATTCATATTGAACTTCAATCGGAACTTCTCTTGACCCAACGATGCGTTGATCTAGTTTCCATCGGAGCCACAAGGGACTGTTTAAACCGATTCGTTTCTGTCTATAAGCTCCCAGTGCATCATAGGAACTAGAAAAATGGGGTTCTTTATCTTTTGTATACTTCAAATAATTGTTATTATTGTAATTTACTTTTTTATTTGGAGAGTTTCCGCAACTATTATATCTATTTGCACAAATACCTCGACGGTTTCCAATCGTTAATACATAAAGTCCGATAAGCATGTCTTGGGTTGGCACGCAAATAGGATCCCCAATAGCGGGAGACAGGAGATTCATATGAGAAAACATAAGTAAACGGGCTTCCGCCTGAGCTTCCAAGGATAAAGGTAGATGAACAGCCATTTGATCCCCATCAAAGTCCGCATTGAAACCCTTACACACTAATGGATGTAAACAAATAGTACGCCCCTCTACTAAAGTGGGTTGGAAGGCTTGTATGCCTAATCTATGCAGGGTAGGTGCTCTGTTCAACAGTACAGGATGTCCCCGCATAACTTCTTGAAGTATTTCCCATACAATGGGTTCCTTTTCCCAAATTTTCCTTTTAGCAATCCTGACATTAGAAGTAGCACGTTTCGTGATTAAATCGCGAATTACAAATAACTGAAAAAGCTTTATTGCTATCTCTAGAGGTAATCCACATTGATGTAATGAAAGCGAAGGACCCACAACAATGACGGAACGCCCCGAGTAATCGACCCGTTTCCCAAGCAGAGTCTCGCGAAACCTCCCCTCTTTACCCTCAATTACATCTGAAAGTGATTTGTATACTTTATTGTAACCATCCCTCGTCGGTTGCCCGCGGGACCCGCTATCAAGAAGTGTATCCACGGCTTCTTGTACCAATTTTTCCTGGCACATTACTAAATCTGCTGGTGCTAATTCACTTCTTTTTAATAGATAGGCAAGGTTGTTGTTCCGACGGATAACTCTCTTATAAAGTTCATTAATATCCGAAGTCACTACTTTATCCCCAGACCTATAAACAATGGGTCTCAATTCGGGAGGAAGAACCGGTAATAAGCACAAAACCATCCATTCTGGTTCTACATTTGTTTGAATAAAATGTTTCGCCAATTGCATGCGTCTAATCAAAAAAACTTTTCTTATTCGTCTTTTTCTATCTTCCCATTCATCTCCACTATACCCCTCGTCTTCTAATTCCTTCCATTCAACCAAAGAATTTTCTATAATAATTCGCAAATCCAAATCCGATAATTGTTCTCTAATAGCACCTGCTCCTGTCGCAATTTCCCGATTTCGAAATGTTGCAAAGCCTGGGGTAGAAAAAAAGGGAGAAATACTGTGGTTACAGGATGAAATTTCATCTTCGAATAAACCCCGTAATCGTAAGAAAGTAGGTTTTTTAGCGCAGGGCCTAGCAAAAGAGAAATCACCATATACTAGGCCCTCCAATTTCTTAAGGGGTTTATCTAAAAGATTCGCGATATAACTAGGAAGACCTTTCAAATACCACACATGAGTCACTGGACATGCCAGTTTGATGTATCCCATTTGATATCTTCGTATCCGAGAATCAACAAATTCTACCCCGCATTTTTGGCAAAATCTTTCGTCTTCATTTTCAGCTACGCTCGCTCGAGAATTTCCACAAGCACAAATTCCGCTTTTTATGGGTCCAAAGATTCTTTCGCAAAACAATCCATCTTTTTCTGGTTTATCGGTTTTATAATGAAAAGTGGAGGGCCTTGTGACTTCGCCAACGACTTCCCCATTAGGTAGGATTTTTTTAGCCCAAGCCTTTATTTGTTGAGGGGAAACGAGTCCAATTTGAAGTTGTTTATGTTTATATTGGTCAATCATAAAATAGAAATAAGAAAATAATTTATATTTATTCCGATCAAACATCCTCCCTATTAACCTGGAAGTTCTTCTCAGATACAAGGAAATGGTTCAGTTCTAGAGCCAAAGATCGTAGTTCTCGAACGAGCACTCGAAAAGATTCTGGAGGATCCTCGTGATTAGGCACTCTTTTTCCCCAGATCGTAGCATTAAGTATTTCTTGGCGAGCTATAAGATGATCAGATTTATAAGTAAGTATCTCTTGTAAAATATGAGCAACACCAAATCCTTCTAAAGCCCAAACTTCCATTTCTCCTACTCGTTGTCCCCCTTGCTTGGCTCTTCCTCTAACGGGTTGTTGGGTAACAAGTGAGTAGGGCCCAGTAGAACGTCCATGAATTTTCTCATCAACTTGATGAATTAATTTTAAGATATAGGACTTCCCTATTAGAACAGGCTGTTCGAAGGGATCTCCTGTTCTTCCATCAAATATTCTGCTTTTTCCCGGGTACTCGGGTTCAAATACCCATGGATTTTTTGTTTGTTTACCGGCTTCATATAATTCCGAAAACACAAGTTTTCTTGAAGCCTCTTGCTCATATCTCTCATCAAAGGGTGCTATTCTATAATGTTTCTTTAGCAGATCCCCTGCTAATCCGAGCGAGCTTTCAAATATTTGTCCCACATTCATTCGTGAGGGTACTCCTAAGGGATTGAAGACCATATCAACAGGTGTTCCATCTTGCAAATAGGGCATATCTTGTCTAGGCAAAATTTTGGAAATGATTCCCTTATTCCCGTGTCTTCCGGCTATTTTATCCCCAACTTTGATTTCACGTTTCTGTAAAATATATACATGAACCATTATGTCAAGGGGGTCCCTCTGGATCCATTTCACATCGATAACGCGCCCTCTTCCACCTATAGGTAGTTTGAGAGAAGTTTCTTTTGAAGTGGATACCTCAAGACCAAAAATAGCCCGTAATAATCCAGCTTCCGCGATATACGACGATTCACTCGCTATCAGAGGCGTTAATTTACCTACTAAAATATCGCCAGTTTCTACCCAGGATCCCAACCTCACAACTCCATTTCTGTCCAAATTGCGGAGTAAATGTTCTTCTAGATGTGGTATTTCTTTAGTGATTTTTTCAGCGGAGCCTTGGCTTGTGGTATCCGTCTGAATTTCATATTTTCGGATGTGAAAAGAAGTATAAATATCCTCATATACTAAACGTTCGCTAATTAGTACTGCGTCTTCAAAATTGTAACCCTCCCAGGGCATATAAGCTACTAAAATGTTTTTTCCTAAAGCAAGTTCTCCCCCAACTGTAGCTGTTCCCTCCGCTAAAATTTGCCCTTTTTTAATGGATTTACCCCGCGGAACCCGAGGTTTTTGGTGCATACAAGTATTTTTGTTAGAGCGCCGATGGGCAACTAAAGGAATACTTATAGTCTTCCCACTACTTGATAAAAGGATCTTGTGACTATCACTAGAAATGATCTTTCCCTCGCGTTCGGCTATAACGGAAACCCTCGAATCTAGAGCTGTTTGGCGTTCCAATCCAGTTCCAACAATGCACTTCTCGGACCGAGAAAGTGGAACTGCTTGGCGCTGCATATTAGAACTCATTAAAGCCCGATTCGCATCATTATGCTCAATAAAAGGAATGAGAGAACCCCCAATAGAAAAATATTGGAAAGGAAAAATACTTCTAACATGAATCTGTTCCCATGCAATAGTCAGGAATTCTTGACGGTATCTAGCTGGAACAACCTGTTCTTCCTGAATACCCTGATTCAAGGACAAAGAATTTCCTGCTGCTATCATATAATATTCATCTCTATTTGGTGATAAATAAACTACCTGTCTCTCTTTTTTTTCTTTTGCTTTCTCAGATATTTTATAAAACGGACTCTCTATAGATCCCCACCAGTGATCAATTCTCGCATGAATAGCTAACGATCCGGTAAGTCCAACATTGATTCCTTCGGACGTGTCAATTGGACAAATACGCCCATAGTGACTCGGATGAATATCTCGGCTCCGAAAACTTGCAGTTCTCCCCGTCAATCCTCCAGGACCCAAACAACTCACTTTTCGCCCATGAACCGTTTGTGTCAATGGATTGGTTTGATCAAAAACTTGGGATAAGGGGTATGTGCCAAAAAAGGTCTCATAAGTAGTTATTAATAAAATCGAAGTTGAAGTTGGAGTTACCAAAGTTTGTGGAGTCGGTTTCGATTGACGTATGAATACTCTACGGATAGTTTTTTGGACCGCATGTTGTAAACGGCCAAGAGCCAGTCCGAATTGATCTTGTAACAGATCCGCAACCGAACGAATACGTTTATTTTTCAAATGATTCATATCGTCATCGTCAAGTATACCCGTTCCAAATTTCATTCCAATCAAATGATCCGTAGCGGCCAACACATCTCGTGGTAACAGGAATGTATTGTTCTGAGGGATATCAAGACTCATTCTCCGATTCATATTTCGTCGACCAACTCTTCCTAATTCACATTTTTGTTGAAAAAATTTCTTTTGTAATTCCTCGCATAAGGACTCTGAAAATACCAGGTCCCCCCCTACACAAGCAAATTGTTGATAAAACTCCAAAATCGCTTTTTCTTTTGACTCAATCCTCTTCTTCTCCTTAGCATTCGGGAAAGACAAGAAAATTTCGGGGTAGGAAACATTATCTAAAATTTCTCTTAGATTTGAACCCATAGCTGATGATAGAACTAAAATAGATATCTTTTGTTTTCTACTTACGCGAGCCCATATCCTTTCTTTTTTATCAATTGCTAATTCCGACCTTCCTCCCCAATCTGATATTATAGTCCCGGTGTATATAGAAATTCCCTTATGGTCTAATTCCGAGCGGTAGTAAATACCAGGACTTAGCAATATTTGATTGATCACAATTCGGTATATTCCGTTTATTATAAACGTTCCTAAGGAATTCATTATAGGAATGTTTCCAATGGAAATGGTTTGCTTTTGCACATCGAAACCAAAAATTAATCTCGCGGATACATATAATTCGGAAGAATAGGTGAGTGATTCATACACAGCATCCCTTTCTTTTATCGAGGGTTCTAGCAATTGATATCCTTTCGCAAATAATTGAAATGCAATTTCGTGATCTGGATCTTTAATTGTTGGAAACTTCTCAAGTTCTTCTGCCAAGCCTTGATTAATGAATCTACAAAATCCCTCGAATTGGATCTGACTAAATCCGGGTATTGCGGACATTCCCTCATTTCTATTCCGGAGCATTTTAATCTTAAGTTTCCTATTTATCCAAGAAAAATTCCATTATCAGCTCACTCTTCATCAATCCCTACGGATCAATCTAGCAATCATGGAATCTATATTCTGTTTACTGAATCACATGAAATTCTAGGGAACTCCACATACGTATTTCATATATGTATTTCATACATATGAATAGAGACGATTTCGACGAAAGTTCGAATTTAGCGGGGGTAGAAATGGAATAAATAATGAATTGATAAAACAGTCCTAGAAAAAAATTCTGCCACTTAAACTTTATAATATTCTAAAAAGATTGGATAGCAAAGATTTCTCGTTTTATCTCCTTTCTATGAAAGGGATAAAGCCATAATAATTTATAAGCACTAGAAAGTTTGACTTTAGTTCGATTTAGCATAGCACGCTTAGTTTCATTTTCAAAACGAATTTGAAGGTTCTTTTTTGTTTCCTATTCGTAGTAGTAGAATTGCTGGAAAATAAAGGATTTCGTTGTAGAATCCTAAAATAAAGAAAATAAAGTAAGTATTTTTTTTTAAGTACTTGCCAATCTAGTTATCTACCTATCTACATATCCTTTCTTTTATCGTAATTGCACTTAGGTGGGCCAAGAAAAGAAGGCCGTAATCTATATCAGAGAAAATTCCCTCTTTTTTTTATTCAAGATATTTAATGCAATGAAAAATTAAAGCACGATTCCCCATAGGGATATGTACATAAGGGGGATCCATAGATAATAATGCTGTTCGGACCTGGAGTTTCCCTATATACGGATTAGGGAAACATTTATTCTATTTTATTATGCCATTAAAAATAATGGGAGGGGTGAGAATACCGATTTAAGAGTCGTTCACTACTGCAATTCAAAAAAAAAATGTAAATTATAGTTAATGGTTCTAATTTGTTCTGAATTTTACAGCCTGCGACTGGAAATCCACTTTTTCTCCTTTGTCATCTTAATAGAATAAAAAGAAAAGGGAAGTTTTCTAGTGTTAGCAATATGTGTTTTAAGATAGAATCCATCAAGGAGAATAAGCGAAACTGGATCCAAAAAAAGCAGAAATCCATTTTTTTTTTGAAAAAGATTAGAAAAAAGTAAGTAGAATTAAATTAAAGACTTGTTCTTTTCTCGATTTTAGATCGGATTTTTTGGCGGCATGGCCAAGTGGTAAGGCAGGGGACTGCAAATCCTTTACCCCCAGTTCAAATCTGGGTGCCGCCTGATCAATAAAATACTTAGGATTACTTAGGATTATAGTACTGATCAAACTCGACAAATTCGTACCCCCCATAAGTTGGGGTACGAGAGTAACTAGGTCTGGCGATACTGGATTTTGAGAATCCATACCATAGTTCTATCCTCAAACTATGGTTTGTTTTGTCGGCAGTAGCCCAAACGGCTACCAATAGGGATAAGGTAGCGTTTCCTTATTCTTTTATTAATTAAAATGGATTCGATTTGAGAATTTAAAACTATGAGACTAAGATGTCAGAAATCTTTGTATCCAAAGGTCCCTAAGGGGCAGTCTTTTTTCAATCTAAGATTGAAGAAGGGACTTCGCGAAGAAATATAAAAACTTCCTAATTCTCATACATTTTATTTATCGTACATCTTACCACATGCACTTCGTACATCTTATGCTACCTACATACACTAAAGTAAAGGTTACTGATTCTGTCGAGAATTATATTGAATAGGCTGATCAAAAATCCATTTCGGGGTTGTGGATAAGGCCTCCTTACTCTTTCATAGAAAGATAGAAAGCGGGGCAGTAGGGTTTAGGTCAAAAATAAACATGGGTAAGGTAGGTGTATCCAATAAATATTTATCTATCCTAATTTTATGGTATATTCTTACGTCCGTTGCTTATATTATAAAAAAGGTAACAAACGAAAGAAAAAATCTCTCTATTCCCGCGTCTTCCATTCAGGACATCCCCCTTTTTTTAGGGAAAGGGCTATGTATCATATTTATACTTAATGCTCCCCAATTCTACCAGAAATCATATAAGAATTTGTTAGGAGTAAATTCCTTTAACGGATTCATCCATAGTCTTAGGGCAGAATAGAATGGACTTTTGACTCTGTACCCTTGATTCCACTATGATTATTGATCAATAGTAGAAGAATTCCTTCATAGAAATAGGAGACATAATTTACATGGATATAGTAAGTCTCGCTTGGGCTGCTTTAATGGTGGTCTTTACATTTTCTCTTTCGCTAGTAGTATGGGGGAGGAGTGGACTCTAGGGATACTACCAATTGATTGAGTAGTCGAATTGTAGTATCATTAATTGATCGTTTTGTATTAATAATTTTGCCAAACTTTATTTTTTATCTCTTTCTTTAGTTTTGTTTCACTCTTGTAAGAAACTCTTTTAAGAAAGTAAGAAAGAGTCGTTCTATTGTACTATGTTCTATTACAGTATAATAGAATAGAAAGGGCAATTATAGTAATTCAGAATTTCTATTCTACTAGAAGTGCCAAGTAAAAATAAAGTTCTATACATAAGAAAATTAGACTTTCTTACACGAAGCTATTCACAACATATCACACATTTTCCATTTTTACTTTTTTCTTTTACTTAATAATAGTGTATTCTCGTATTATTTTTCTACTCCTCCATGGATTCTTTCAATGAAGAATTGTCTTTGATTTTTTTGATTTTGACTTGATTGAAATTAAGTGGATGCAGTGAAAAAAGAAGTGGAATTAGACTACTATTTGAATCTACTAATCGATTCTATGTAGATTCAAGATAATATATATAGAAAGAATCTAAAGTGTGGTAGAAAGAACTACATATAGTTCTTTCTACCACACTTTATGATTCCAACCAGATCCTTTCATTTAAGACTTGGATTTTTATTTTCTTTAATCCCTTTTTCATTTCTTCAATGATTAATTGGAATTCCAATTAATCATTTTGGCTGGCTGTTTTTACATAAATAATAAGTAAAAAGGCAGTAGGAACTAGAATGAACAATGCAGTAGCAATAAATGCGAGAATATTGACTTCCATAACCTCTTTATTTTTTTTTTTCACAATAACTCGGGATATAATCCCATGGAGAGGAAAAAGGGGGGTATCCCATTCAAGGGGAGGACTTGCATTCTGATAATACGGAATCAATTCAATATTATGAATATTGGATCTATCAAATCAATTCATGGTTGATAGTGGAATAATATAACATAGGAAGATCCCTTATCCATACTAAGACTAAAATCGGTTTTTTGATTGGATTCGAAACCCCCTCTATTCTATATTTCATTCTTTTCTACTTTTGCTTTTCTACATGTATAACCAAAAATCTTTCTTATCTTATCAAATTTCCCTTCCTTTTTTATAGTTATACATACAATTATGTATGTATGTATTATATGACCACCTTTCTATGGGTCACATAGACATCCAAATAAGCAGTAGAAGTCGAAATGAGATGGAGAAAGGAAGATTTTAAATAAAAAGGATCCCATATTTTATTTTAATTTAGGAAAAAGATCGTTTGCTTGGTCTTTATTTTATTAGGTTACTATCAATATCTGCTTTTTGGGGTCTAAAGATGAGAGCGGATCCATAAAAAAAGGATTCGGCAAATGGAGTGAGAATGAGGTGGATTCTTTCCAATTATTCATTGAACATACACAAACAAAGTTGGAACTAGAAAATGGAGGGTGTGTCTTTTAACCCCAAAAAAGTAACTAATTAGATGAAATGAATTCTCTAACAATAAACAACAATAAACGAATACGTTTTGTGTATGGATTCCGGTAAAATACCGGTACTCGATTCCATAAGAGTCGAATAGGAAGTTAAGATGAGGACGGTATCATCATAAAAATAGAGTAATATCCTAAATTATACTAATCCACGTATGATATGTATGCCTTTCCTTATCAACCGGGACTAGTGAAAAAAATTCCTATACTGCTCTCTTTTTACTGAAAAATATGAAATAAAAAAAGTGAAGTAAGGGTTCCCCATGGATATTTGATCTTGCCTCCTACCCCCCCTTTTTTCATCAAAAATTTCCATGAAAAAAGGAAAGATGAATTTGTCCATTCATTCAACCCTAGTTCGGGACTGACGGGGCTCGAACCCGCAGCTTCCGCCTTGACAGGGCGGTGCTCTGACCAATTGAACTACAATCCCTGCGGGGTGTATGGCATGCCTATTCTTAAATAGAACTCGATTTGTCTGTCGTGCTCTAAGAAATAGACGAATCATATACTACATACCCACATATCCTATGTGGGTATAGTGCGAGTGGCATAACAAGTATGCTGCTATTTTTTATCCCTAAAAATAAACGAGAATCCGCCTTTCCATAAGAAAAACTCTTTTCTTTGTCTTTTCTTTGTAAGATAAAGAATCAGAGAAATATGGATTCGAAATAAATTTTTCGAATTCTGTTTCTCCTTTATTTCTATGGATCAGACATTTTTTTTTCTTCCATAAAAAATAATGGATTTAGTTCATATTCATGAAGCCCTAGATTTTTGGGCCGAGCTGGATTTGAACCAGCGTAGACATATCGTCAACGAATTTACAGTCCGTCCCCATTAACCGCTCGGGCATCGACCCAGGAAGAATTTATTCTAGGCTTTTCGCTAATCTATGATTAGCCTCTTTTTATAATACTCCCTACCCCCAGGGGAATTCGAATCCCCGCTGCCTCCTTGAAAGAGAGATGTCCTGAACCACTAGACGATGGGGGCATCACTAGACGATAGCACTATATACAACCACTCGTCATTATACTATAATGATAGTATGAGCAGTTTTTTTGAATTGTCAATATACTCGAAGAGTATAACTGGATCAAAGGAAAGAGTCTTTACTACTTTTCTATTATGCTTTCATAGGATTTTTTTTAGTTGATGGTTAGGTTAATTCACGGATCATCCCCTACTTTTTAAGGAAATTCGTTTAAATTAAAGGGTATAGAATAAGAATAGATTAATAAAAAGGAGTCTAGATTAATTCAGTACAGGTATTGATTTGATTGCTCTAATAGGAAAAAGAGTCCAATTTCATTTCTTTTTTTTTTTTTAACTCTGTACTTCGTTTAGTATTCAGACCAAAAATGTGGGCATCTCGCACTAAACTAAGCTATAAAATTCAAGAAAAAATGGAGACATTAAAAAAAAAAAAAGAAAAAAATGAATGAATTTAGTAGAAAAGTACTTTATCGGATTCGAACCGATGATTTATGCTTTACCAAGGCATTATTCTACCACTAAGTGAAAAGCCCTTTATCGGATTTGAACCGATGACTTATGCCTTACCATGGCATTACTCTACCACTGAGTTAAAAGGGCTTTTTATTCAATAATTAGCCACTTTCATCTACCATTATGGGTCTACTGCATTATGTATATATTAATGTACATATTCTATGTATATATAGAGATATATGTAGAGATTTTCTTTTATATATCGGATACACTTGAAAAGGGTAAGTTCATAGGTATGTAAACACTATCTCGTACGATTCACCAAACCAAAGCCCGGAAGTTCCTTTTTTTTTTGTTTAAGAGGAGAACAAATATGTATCAATTGTTGAATCGGACACAACAATGGGCCAAAACGGCCAAAGGGGCAATAAGAACTGCTGTTAAAAAAATGATAGACTTTGTTTTTTTTATCTTTAGGCTATTCACTTTTCACGTGCTCAGAATGTTCTGCAGAATTAGGGACTTTTTTCTTTCATTGGCTGATATGATGATGAGAACTTTCTCCATTTATGTTTTATTTCCTCTAATTCTAATTGGGTGGGGTATAAAGGAATTTGTCCTCTTCATATACCCATATGGGTGGGTATTAATTTTCAGTGATATACTTCTTATCCGTTTTGGCGAGAAATTGAAATAATTTTTAGCGGGCATCTCTTGGAAAAACTTTCGAGTTCAAAACTTTTTCATTTTTCTTAAAAAATTTTGGACGGATTTGTTGAAACGATTTTCAACAGGTACCCCTTGGAAATGGGGTACTTGACTATTCTACAAGGATTCTAGTGAATTTGGAACAAACTATGTTGGAGTTTTATCAACAATTTGATTCGAAAAAAGTTGGCAGTCGAATTTATACTGTAGAGTATCAAAATTATACTACTGCTGCCCAACAAAAAAGAGAAAGCATATCCTACATACCTAACTCCTCCAGGTTCAGGGTTTTCTCCTCATACGGCTCGAGAGGAGGATTCCAGATTTTCGATCCTAGGGTGAAAAGGAAGGGAACAGATACCCAATATGATTCTTAGGAGGAACGTTTGGTAATGGTCCTCTATGCTCTTTTTTATATGTTCTTAGTTCTATTCATCTTCTTTGATTCTTTTAAACAAGAATCCAATAAACTAGAATTGAGTGGAAAAGAAGAGACAAAATTAGTAAATGGGGAGGATCCACTAACCAGAGACTTTCCGGATCCTACTTATGAAGAGTTTGAGGAGTCCTCATCAGAGGACTCTGATGTAAATTTTCATGAGGAAGTCTATGATGAATTTTTAAAAGTCATCTCACTCCTTCCCTATGGCTCAGACTTCATGATAAGTGGAGGAAGAAAACATCTTTCCTAATTTCTTTGTTCAATTCTGAACAAAAAAGAAAAGGAAGAAAAGGATTTATGGGGACTGTACTGCCCCCTATATCTCTTAGTTTATATTGTAGGAGTAATCAAACTATTCCTTACAACAGTCTGGCACATTTGCGTCCTCACAAATAATGATCCTTGTAGTCATAACCGTAGAATAGATCCTAATTGAAATGCATACATTTGGTTGATACGCTATTGGCATGGTAAGAAGAGATGTATTTTACAGACTAGAAAGGGGTTATCTAAATCCTAAAGTAAAGGCCCGCGATTGAAAACTGCCCACACCCATGAACTTTCTCCGTTTGATTCGATAAAGTGGAATTAGCCTCCTTCTCGAATGGCTACCCTTGACAAAGGGTAGCGTTGGTATCATAATCGACATGTAGCGGGTATAGTTTAGTGGTAAAAGTGTGATTCGTTCTATTAATAACTGAATTTGAAATGATATACTTAAGGCATCCTTAAGTTTTTTATATTCATATTCCGATGAAAACTTTAGTTCTTATAAAGGGTTTAATCCTTTTCCTCTCAATAGCATATTGAGGAAGAATATACATTCTCGCGATTAGTATCCAAAGACTAATTGAATTTGCATCCAAAATACAAATTCGATTATGAGTATGAAGTCGCGAAGCATAATTTTGCTTTGGATTAAGTATTCCGATTGAATAAATATGAGTAAAGGATCTATGGATGAAGATACAAAAAAGTTTATTTCCAATCGTAACTAAATCTTCTTTTGTTTTGTTTAAAAAGGAAATGGAAGCCCAATAGCTAAAAAACGAGGGTTTTGGTTTACTAGAACCATCAGTATATTGTTTCAGCTCGGCGGAAACCCAATTCTTTTCCTCAGGATCTCTTGAATGAAATTAGGGAACGAAGTAAGTGGATTAGATAGATATTTAGGAGAATTTCTATCTCCTACTCTATAGGGATCATCTAGAAAGCAGAGAGCTTTGGTTCCATTCAGACAGAAAAGCTGACATAGATGTTAAGCGGTGAGAATATCCATAAAGGAGCCGAATGAAATCAAAATTTCATGTTCGGTTTTGAATTAGAGACGTTAAAAATAATGAACCAACGTCGACTATAACCCCTAGCCTTCCAAGCTAACGATGCGGGTTCGATTCCCGCTACCCGCTCCATTCTGTATAAAAAGACTATTCTATTTGTTTGTCTAGACATGGTAGAGACTTGTATTCAACCTTTTTCCTTCACCGTTTTTCGGCCCTACAGAGCGGAGTAGAGCAGTTTGGTAGCTCACGAGGCTCATAACCTTGAGGTCACGGGTTCGATTCCCGTCTCCGCACTTAGCAGTCCGTATAAATGGACTATTTATTTGTATGGATATGGTAGAGGGCTACTTTTTTTTTATTCAGCAGGCGGAGTAGAAAAGAAAAAAAATGCTAAAAAAGCATAGCCTATCCCCCTTTCAAAACCGTTTGTCTCTTGTTTGTCTCGGTAAATCCCCGTTTTAG